TGTAGAGAAGACGAATGGTGAGTCATCGGGCTCATGCCCCGAAGAAGTGGGTTCGATTCCCACCTCTACATTTTTGGGTAAAAGGAAAAAGAGATAAAGGGAAAACTAAGATAGGCTAAATTGGACGGGAGATTCGAAAGAGCGAAGAAGAAGCTTTAAACTCGTGTTTCAATGCGGAGACGCAATGAAGAGAACTGAAAAATGAAACATCTTAGTATCAGAAGGGTACAAAGAAATCAAACGAGATTCCGTAAGTAGCGGGGAGCGAAAGCGGAGGAGTCCAGAAAGTGAGTAAATAGTGGAAGAAAGGAGTTCACATATCTAAGACTAAATGTTAGTCCTATACTGAAAGCGTGAGTACTGTGAAGGAAAGTTGAAAGAGACTTGAAAAGATCTGGAAATTTGTCTTTTAAAGCAGCTGTAAAACAGCGTACCTTTTGTATAATGGGTTTACGAGATATCGTTTGGCAAATTTAAATAAACTTTCTTGCGGATAAAATGTAGGTGAAGAGAAGTCGAGAAGGCTCTTTAGTCAAATTACCCGAAACCAAGTGATCTAACCATGGGCAGTTTTAAAGAACGAACCGGTGGTTGTGGCAAAAACCTCGGATGACCTGTGGATAGGGGGGAAAGCCCAATCGGACTTGGAGATAGCTGGTTTTCTGCGAAAACTATGTAAGTAGTGCGTTCACATAGGGCGTTGTGTTAATAAAAAAATAGAAAAAAATGAACTGAAGAACATTAATTTGTTAGACTATTTAATTCTTTTTATTTAACGCTCTATTAAAATTTTAGGGTAAAGGCCTATTGCTTTAAGGGGGATAGACTTTGAAGGTAAAATTTGAAGTGGATAGACAGACAGGGGGCGAATAGGTCCGTTGTCAAAAGGGGAGAGCCCAAATCAGAAATTAAAGTTACAGATTCAATAATTAAGTGTAAAAGGAGTATGGGATTTAGACAATGAAGAGGTAGGCTTGGAGCCAGCCACCTTTGAAAGAATGCGTAGTAGTTCACTCAAGAACTCTTTTTCCCCAAAAATTATGGTGGCTAAAAATTGAACTGAAATTCTGAAGGCAATATGAAGTTTGCTTGGTAGTAGAACAGACTGTTAGATGGTGGTGAGAACCCAAGAATCAGAAGAGATAATGTGAACATGAGTAAAAAAATTGTTGCTTCATCTCCCCTGGGTACCAAGCCTAAGGGTTTGGGTGAAACAGTCTCTAAGGAGGTTACCGATGGGTGATAATAATAAACGCATAAAGTGCCAGGAAATAATTATAAATAAATATTACTGTTGCAAACTAACACAAGTGGGAGATAGTGAGGGGGAAAGTTTTTTTAAGGAACTCGGCAAATTGTTAGCTCTCATTAGAGGGTTTAAACACAAGGCCTCGGCTGTTTACCAAAAACATAGCTTTTTGCTAATATGAAGGTAGAAGTATGAAAGGTGAGACCTGCCCAATGGTTGTATCTAAAAGGGTTGGTAAAGCCAACTTTATAAAGACAATTAAATGGCCGCGGTAACACTGACCGTGATAATGTAGCGTAATCAATAGTCAATTAATTGTTGGCCGGTATGAATGGTGTCACGAGGGTCTCACTGTCTTAAGAAAATGTCCAGTGAAATTGAATTTGTAGTGAAGATGCTACATCCAAATTGTTAGACAAGAAGTCCCCATGGAACTTTACTGGAAACTTATGTGGCTTAAATTAATCTATTTCTTACAAATAAGTAGTTTTAAAATGTGGTGTTAACCTCTTGGATTAATTGGGGTTAAAAAAGCTCACTCTTTTATTTTAAGAAAGCCAACTCAAAACCTTATGTCTTTGGGATTGGATAAGTGGGACAGTTTGGTTGGGGCGACCGCCTTTAAAAAAGTAACGAAGGCGGGCTTAAGATATCTTTTTAGTTATGTCTGACTGCGAAGGGGGAATCCTGAGCAGGCACTTATTTTTAGGTGGGCTTAAGTGACCCGTTAATTTAGAGTGAAATAGTTAACGATAAACAAATAAAAGTTACCCTGGGGATAACAGCGCAATAACGTTTGAGAGTTTTCATTGACGACGATGTTTGCGACCTCGATGTTGAATTGCGGCATCCTGGGGTGCAGTCGCTCCCAAGGGTTGGTCTGTTCGTCCATTAAAGCCGTACATGATTTGAGTTAAAAGCGTGGTAACACAGCTTGGTTTCTATCTACAATTTGAAGAAACATTGATATAACTATTTTCTAGTACGAAAGGATCGAAAAATTAGTGGTTCTCTTATTTTTATAAGTTACAATCAATTGATTGACTCGGATACTTTTTGAAGGGGTCTTTTGGTTAATTGCTGATTGCTTCTAAAGTATGAAACTTATATCAAGTTGTTAAAAGTTCTAAAGAGGAATTGTTTATTATTAGGGGTTTTATCTGATTGGGGTTGGTTTTTAATTATACTTTAATTTAATTAATTGGTATTGTTATATTGGTTTGGGGGGGAGAAAATAATAGCTCACTAACGCCCCAGGAGTTAGACATGATAACTTGTCATATTGTGCCTAGCTTATCAGAATTATGAGAAACAAAGATCTAGGGTGTATATTTGTATTTTGTTTGTTTTAGTGGTGGGCGCCCTTGCTGCCGGTGTCGGAGGAAGAAAATTAGGAGAAAAAGGTGCTGGAATTTTAACTTCAAGCTGTTTAATTATAAGTTTATCTTGGTCCATTTTAGTATTTTATGAAGTAGTTTTAAGTTTTTCTACGACACATATAAAACTATGAAGGTGGTTAGATTCTGATTTATTAACTGTTTATTTTGGCTTACAATTTGATAGTTTAGTCGCGATTATGTTACTTGTTGTTACAACAATCTCTACTTTAGTTCATATTTTTTCTACAGCATATATGGCGGGGGACCCTCATATTCCTCGTTTTATGTCTTATTTGTCTCTCTTTACATTTTTAATGGTTGTATTAGTCAGTAGCGATAATTATGTACAATTGTTTATCGGTTGAGAGGGGGTTGGTTTATGTTCTTATCTTTTAATAAACTTTTGATTAACTAGAATTGAAGCAAATAAAGCGGCCATAAAAGCCATGTTAGTTAATCGAGTGGGGGATATGGGGCTGATCTTAGCAATGTTTGTTATTTTGGATCGTTTTGGGTCTTTAGAGTTTTCTTCTGTGTTTAATATGGTTGTTGTCTCTGCCCCATCAAGCGATATTACTCTAATTTGTTTGTTATTGTTTGTGGGGGCGGTTGGAAAGTCTGCACAGTTGGGGTTGCATACTTGGTTGCCGGATGCTATGGAGGGTAAATGTTGGGCCCTTTTATCTAAGTAATTAATTAAAATTATTGAGTCACTGTATGCTGGGAGGACTTTGAATAGTTGAAAGTCTATTTATATTTAATAAGAGTTTTAACAATAGGAAGTTTATCCGCAGGTAACAAAATTGGAGGTAAGTAACTAAATTTAATAGATTGGTTTATTAAGTTTAAGAGTAAAAGATTAGAGTTTAAAACTTAATCGAAATTAGAATGCTTTCATTGTTGGAACCTCCGAGACTTTTTGTGACTCTACTTTATATATTAAAGTAAACTTCGATTGTGAGCTTTTTTTAAGTGAGTTGGAATAATCAACTTTAAAATGTTCGTGGTAATAGTTCATTTACTGTTAAAAATATTAATGGTCGTAGTTCCGTTGCTTATCACAGTAGCTTATTTAACTTTAGCCGAACGAAAGGTTTTAGGATATATGCAGGCTAGAAAAGGGCCAAATGTAGTGGGGATCGCTGGATTAGCTCAGCCTTTTGCGGATGGCATAAAATTATTTACCAAAGAGATGGTGATTCCGCATCAAACTAATTTGTTTATTTATATAATGGCCCCAGTAATTTCTTTTGCCTTGGCTTTAATTGTTTGAGGGGTTGTACCTTATGAGAGAGGGGTTTTAATAAGTGATTTAAAAATAGGGGTTTTGTATATTTTGGCTGTTTCTTCGATAAGTGTCTATGCAATATTAATGTCCGGGTGGGCGAGTAATTCTAAATATGCTTTTTTGGGGGCGATTCGGGCCGCTGCTCAAATGATTAGTTATGAAGTTTCGATTGGGTTGATCCTTATTTCGGTTCTATTGTGTGTTGGCTCTTTAAGTGTTACTGAGATCGTTTTAGCGCAAAATAGTGGAATTTGGTTTTTTTTTCCTTTATTTCCTGTTACAATAATGTTTTTTGTTTCGGCTTTGGCGGAGACAAATCGAGCCCCCTTTGATTTAACAGAAGGAGAGTCGGAGTTAGTGTCGGGGTATAACGTTGAGTACGCTTCAATGTCTTTTGCTTTATTTTTTCTTGCTGAATATGCTCATATTATATTGATGAGTTGTTTAACAACTATCTTTTTTTTGGGGGGTTGACTTTCTCCGGTAAAATATTTAAAAGGTGGGGCCGAGTGGTTTGGTCTAAAAGCTGCTTTTATAATTTTACTCTTTATTTGAGTAAGGGCTTCCTTTCCTCGAATTCGGTATGATCAGCTTATGGCTCTGTTATGAAAAGCGTATTTACCTTTAAGTTTAGGGGTGGTAACTTTTGTGGCTAGTGTTCTTTTGGGGTTTAATGGCCCGCCTCCGATCTAAGATATTTGTTGTTTAAAGTATTTAATTGGTTTAAGTCTAAAGACTATTCTTTAGATAAATTTGTTTAGTTGGTTTTGTACTATTAAAAACGTTAGAAGTTTAATTCTGGGAGGCTTTCCTATGCCACTGCGCAAAGAGAATCCGCTTTTATCTCCGATGAATGGTGTCTTGGTAGATTTATCGACTCCTTCAAATATAAGTTATATGTGAAATTTTGGTTCTTTATTAGGATTGTGTTTAGGTTTGCAGATCATAACAGGGTGCTTTTTGTCCATGCATTATTGTGCAGATGTTGGTTTGGCTTTTGCCTCGGTAGGACATATTATGCGCGATGTTAATTATGGGTTTTTATTAAGATATTTTCATGCTAATGGAGCTTCTCTGTTTTTTTTATGTCTTTATCTTCATATTGGGAGAGGTTTGTATTATGGGAGTTATACGAAAGCCTCGGTTTGGCGAGTTGGTGTCGTAATATTTCTTTTGACGATGGCGACGGCTTTTATGGGCTATGTGTTACCTTGAGGTCAAATGTCTTTTTGGGGGGCGACAGTTATTACAAATTTATTGTCCGCTTTGCCCTATGTGGGGACCGATATTGTGCAATGAGTCTGAGGGGGGTTTAGTGTCTCTGGGGCTACGCTTACTAGATTCTTTAGTCTTCATTTTCTTTTCCCCTTTCTTTTAGCCATTTTAGCTGGAGTTCATATTGTGTATTTACATGTAGAGGGGTCTAATAGTCCTGTAGGTTCTAAGTCCCCTGTGGATAATGTGGTTTTTCATGTTTACTATACATCAAAGGATTGATATGGAATAGTAATTACGCTTATGTTATTGAGTGTTGTTGTGTATTTGGCGCCAAATTTATTAGGCGACCCAGAAAATTTTATTCAAGCTAACTCGTTGGTGACTCCAGTGCACATTCAGCCTGAGTGGTATTTTTTATTTGCTTATGCAATCTTGCGTTCAATACCGAATAAACTCGGGGGAGTTGTGGCTATGTTTTCAAGCATATTAATTTTATTGTTTTTCCCATTACTTCATCGAAGTTGATTAAGAGGTTTGCCCTTTCGTCCATTTGGGCGTATAGCTTTTTGGTTTTTAATAGTGGACTTTTTTCTTCTTACTTGAATAGGGTCGCTTGTAGTGGAAGAGCCTTTTATATTAATTGGGCAGTTAGTCTCTCTTTTTTATTTTTCTTATTTTCTTATTTGAATTCCTTTGTTAGGGGAATTAGAAAACCAACTATTGTTTTTTTGAAAATGGGAGGATAATCCGTCGTAATAGTCGCGGGGGGACTCCTCCTGTACCTCTCTACCCTTTTTCATTATCAGGGGCAGAGAAGCGAAATGCATAAGTCGAAGCAGGCCTCGTACAGCCGGTTCTAGAAGTACCGGCCGAAAGCGAGCCGAGTTTAGAGAGTTCAGTTCTTCGGAATAAATTTGTAAAGCTGCCTCTATGGGGGGAAATGGGGGTTGAGTATCGCTTTGTTGATGGGGTGGGTGGTCAGTGAACTTTTTGTATTAGGTGTTTTGACGTTGGGTATAATGGTTGTTAGTATGAATAGTTTTGTTTTAAAACTATCGATTTTAGTGTTATTAATTATAAGTGAATGGGGCGGGGGCCTTTCTTTTTTATTTGAATATTTGTCGAGTTTTTTTTTTGAATTATCTGTGGGTGGGTTGTTGACCGTAAGTGGTTGAACTGAAACTAATAAGTTAATTATTATCATAGGTTCTATTGCTGTTTTATTGATGGTGGACACGGAAAAGCTAATTTTCCCAAAGGTTTTTGGGGAACGAGTTCCGGATATTTTTATTCAAACGAATGCGCACTTACCCATTTTAAACTTAATGGTGGCATTAGGAAGTCTTTGCTTAGTTTCTTCAAGTAATTGACTTTCTGTTTATTTGGCCATTGAATTATCTACTCTTTCTCTTTTTATTTTGGTCGCTCAAAAGGGGGGATCTGGGCAAAGTGCCGAAGCTGGTTTAAAATATTTTGTATTAGGTGCACTTTCGTCTGGTCTGTTTTTATTTGGGTGTGCTTTATTGTGTGGATTTACGGGAGGGGTTCATATTCCATATATAAATTTAGCATTGAATCCGGGGTTTGATTTTTCTGAGATCAGAGTTCCTATCGGTAGTTTGTTAATTGTGGTCTCCCTTTTATTTAAGTTGTCTGCTGCACCCTTTCATATGTGAGCGCCAGATGTTTATGATGGAGCACCGACAACGGCGACGGCTTTATTGGCTATAGTTCCTAAGGTTGGTTATTTTTCTATTTTGGTTTCAATTGGGTCGGCGGTTAATATGCTATTAGTTGGGACTCTTTTTTCGTTGGTTGTGGGAGCTCTCGGTGCTTTAAATCAAACCAAAGTTAAACGGTTGTTAGCCTACAGTGGAGTGGGGCATATGGGGTTTGTGCTTTGGGGAATAGAGGTTGGGTCATTTGAGAGTATTCAAGCTAGTTTAACATATATGATTTTATATGTGATAATGTCTATTTGTGTTTTTGCTATAATATTAGCTTTAGGCACCGTAAGAAGTTTGATTGTAGAGTTTAGTGGGCTTTCCAGGAGATTGCCTGTTTTAGCTTTGACCTTGGCCTTGACTTTTCTTTCGATCGCGGGGATCCCTCCTTTAGTGGGGTTTTTGGGTAAGTGGTTGGTTTTATTGTCTGGGGTGGTAAATCAATATTATTTAGTCTTTATTTTGGCCGTGATGTGTTCTGTTGTGGCTGGTGTCTATTATGTTAGAATAGTCAAAATTATTTATTTTCAAGCTAGTTTTTCTCTTTTGATTAGCTCAAAGGTGCTAAGAAAAGAAAATTGAATAAATTTAAGAAAAGCTTTGTTAATTGGTGCTGGTTTGTACGTTATTGGATTTACAATGCTCTCTCCTAATTTATGGTTGCAATTAGCCCATTGGGCTGTAGGAGGATTATTTTAAAAAAAGGTAAACTTGATTGGGGTGGCTTTTTATATACTAGGATTTGGAATTGTTGGTTCTGGAATTATGGTCATATCAGCGCTCAATCCCATTCATTCAATTTTTTGGTTGGTTGTTGTCTTTACTGGCTCTGCGGTATTTTTTCTTTGGCTGGGAATAGCTTTTGTTGCTTTAATGTTTTTAATAATTTATGTGGGGGCTATTGCTATTTTATTTTTGTTTGTAATTATGCTATTGAATTTAACAGATTTTCCCCCTGCTTTTCGATTGGGTGGGGAGGCAGATATGACAAATTACGTTCCTATTGGATTACTTATTGGAACCTTTTTTTTTTCAGAAGTCGCTTCAAGTTGATTAATAATAGGTGGCTCTTATACCCATCGAGCTTTTTTTGGGGCTGAAATAAGCAGGGCTTGAGATTTGGCAACTCCTTGGTTTTTAATGAAGTATCAAAATATGGAGGCGCTTGGACGAATTTTGTATATAACCTGTTATTATCTATTTATTTTGGCCAGTTTTGTACTTTTAGTGGCCATGATAGGGGCAATAGTATTAACACAAGAAGTGGGGTCTGAAGTAGGCCCTTTGGTCAAAAGACAAGATATTTTTTTTCAAACAAGTCGGTAAAAACTGAATGGAAAGAATTTCATTTAAAGATTAGTTTAGCTTTAATTGTTTGGGGGTTGTGTTTTAGGTATTAATGAACGGTGCTTATTTTGATCAATTTAAAATAGTGACTCTGATCGCCTTGACTAATTCATCAATGATGATGATATTAGCAGTGGTTGTGGTTTTATTATTATTTAAGGGGATTCAATTAATCCCGAAAAGATGGCAGTCTATTATTGAGTTAATCTATGATCATCTTCATGGTGTCGTAAAAGATAATCTAGGGTCTGAGGGGTTAAAGTATTTTCCTTTGATTATTTCTCTCTTTTTTTTTATTGTGTTTTTGAATGTGTTGGGTTTATTTCCTTATGTTTTTACTCCCACTGTTCATATTGTAGTTACATTGGGTTTATCTTTTTCAATAATCATAGGCGTAACGTTAGCTGGTTTTTGGAGATTTAAGTGGGATTTTTTTAGTGTTTTTATGCCGAGTGGAGCTCCTTTGGGTCTAGCCCCTCTTTTGGTGCTAATAGAAACACTAAGTTTTTTCTCGAGGGCCATTTCATTAGGAGTTCGTTTGGCGGCTAATTTGTCGGCCGGGCATCTATTGTTTGCTATTTTAGCAGGGTTTGGGTTTAATATGTTAATTGCAAGTGGACTCGCGGGGGTTTTGCCCTTGTTAATAATGGTTTTTATAACATTATTAGAAGTAGCTGTTGCAGTAATTCAGGCTTATGTTTTTTGTTTATTAGCCACTATTTATTTGGCGGATACAATTGTACTCCATTAGTTGGAAGGGGCTATCTTTTGATTAGTTTTAAGCTTTAAAGGTTAAGGTTTTATTGTGGAGGGAGGGAAGGTCTGGTTTAAAAAAATTTTTCAAAAAATTTCGACAAAAAAATCTTTACAAATAGATAAGAAGATGGCTAATTGTGCGTTCCTATCGGACGTTTGGGTGTTTTGTTGAAATAATTAGCGCCTGGCTGCTAAATGGGCTCTTAATATCTCCAAGGTAGAGTAGGTTACTGTGGTGGGGCGAGCCAAGAGTGTATAATGTTTGGCTTAAATAATGGATTAAGTCTAGTTTTTTTTTTGCTCTTTATGGGGATAATTAATGTGATGAAGGTTTCGAGAGAGGATAATGTAAAATTAAAAAGAGTTGCGTTAGAGTGGTCTTTGGCGACTTTGCTTGGTGCTTTGATTTTATGGGGGGCTTTTGACTTAGAGGGACAATTTCAAATTATAAATCGAATAGAATGGGTCATTTCTCCGGGCTTAAATTTTCAATGGGGACCAGGGTTCTTTGCTTTAGACGGGGCCTCTTTATTTTTTTTTGTTTTAACTACACTATTGATACCAATTTGTATTTTAATTAGTTGAAAGTCAATTAAACATTTGTTTAAAGAGTTTTTGTTGTGTTTATTATTTTTAGAGGCTTTATTAATTGGAGTGTTTTTAGTGCTTGACTTACTTCTATTTTATATTTTATTTGAGGGCATATTGATCCCTATGTTCCTTTTGATTGGTGTTTGGGGTTCGAGAGAAGAAAAGGTACGTGCCTCTTATTATTTTTTTTTTTATACTTTCGCGGGATCGGTGTTTATGCTTTTGGGCATCTTTCAATTATATAGTGTCACAGGAACCACCGACTATCAAATATTATTAAATATAAAGTTGCCTGTTACTACTCAAAAATGAGTGCTAGCTGGGTTTTTTCTTAGTTTAGCGGTTAAAATTCCTCAAATACCCTTTCATATTTGGCTTCCCCAAGCTCACGTGGAAGCGCCTGTCTCTGGCTCAGTAATATTGGCGGGAATATTATTAAAGTTAGGGGGATATGGGTTTTTAAGATTTTCTTGGCCTATTTTGCCTGCTGCCTCCGAGTATTTTGCTCCTCTAATTATTATGTTGGGTGTTGTAGCTGTTATTTATGGGGGCTTACTGACTTGTCGACAAGTGGACTTTAAGCGGCTTATTGCTTATTCTTCGGTGGCGCATATGGGGCTGGTTCCTTTGGGTTTATTTACCCATACAATTGAGGGGCTGGTGGCGGCGGTTTTCATGATGTTAGCGCACGGGTTTGTTAGTTCAGCCCTTTTTATTGTTATTACTTATTTATATGAGCGCCATCACACTCGTCTTATTAAATATTATCGTGGAATTACCCTTACAATGCCTATTTTTGTTTGTATAATGTTGATTTTATCATTAACTAACATGGGCATTCCTTTAAGTTGTAATTTTGTTGGGGAGTTTTTTTCGTTGTTAGCTGCGGTTGAGTATAATTTGGGGCTTGGGGTGTTGGCTACTTCGGGCATGGTTTGGTCTGCGGCGTATTCTCTTTATTTATATAACCGAATTAGTTTTGGGGCTGCCTCTAACTATCTTCTCTATATAAGAGACTTAAATAGGCGGGAGGTATTGGCCATCTCCCCTTTAGTAATAGCCGTTGTCGTCTTTGGAATATTTCCTTTTGTACTTATAGACCCCATAAAGAATGGGGTTATCTTTAGCCCAGGGGGGGCTTAAATGTTTGTTTTTTTGAGAGTCGAAAGTCCTTTGGTTTTGGGGAAGATAAAAGATAAGTGACCTCCAAAATACATGCTAGTATCTAAAGATTGGTCTCCAAACTTTAGAGTGCGAACAGGTGAGGAAAACCGGAGTCCAAGTTTGGCTGGGCCGGAGTCGTATTAGGTAGAAGGGGGTGTAAAGGACCACCTTGCTTATGATGCGGGGCTTTAGTTAGGAGCCACATTTTCACTGAGACAAGGGGAAAGCTCAAATGGGGGTGTTGGCCCCCGAGGCAGCAGTAAAGAATTTTGTGCAATATACGAAAGTAAGACACAGAGAGGGCACCTTTCTAGTCCGTCAAATTAAGTGCCAGCAGACGCGGTGAAACTTAAGGGCTAGTCTTATCGGCAAAAGCGTAAAGGGTGTGATAGGCCGCTTTATTTAAGAGAGTAAATGGAATTTTTCTGTAATGGTGGTATGTGTAAATAGGAAAAAGAACTTTAGACGTGAAGACTATTTACTTCTAAGATTATAATGTGTTGGCTAAAACACGAGAGTGTGGGGAGCAAACAGGATTAGGTACCCTGGTAGTCCATACTGTAAATAATGAAAAAGATGTGAAGCAATTCTAAACGGTAAGAACTTTTCCGCTTGAGTAGTACGGTCGCAAGATTAAAATTCAAAAAACTTGGCTGTTCACTGTTTTGATTAGAGGAGCGTGTCGTTTAATTCGATAGTCCGCGAGAGACCTTACCCAAACTTGAATCCCTCATTGACAGGTATTGCATGGCCGTCGTCAATTTGTGTATTAAACATAAAACAAATTCAACCCAGTGGTTTGTCTATTGGATGAAGTCAGGTCTTATTGTCCTAATGTTTGGGGATTAGATGCGCTACATTTTTTTATACAATGGGAAACTTTGGATGTGAGACCCCAAAATAAGAGTTCGGAAGGTGCTTGGAATATAACGGAAAGTTGGATTTAATAGTAATTGAAAAGTAGAGCGTTTCAATGAAATTTATTCAGTGTTAGTACAAATTGCCCGTCGCCTTTGCTTAGAAAGGTTGTTTGGTTGCCCCTCAAGAGGGTTCCTAATATCTTCGAGGTAGAGTAAGTCGTAACATAGTGAGGGTGAGGGAACTGGCCCTTGGTGGACAGTGAAAAAAGTACTCTTTTACGTTGTCCAAAAAATTAAAAGAAAAAATGCTAATGCCGTAAATGTTGGAGGCTTGAACCGCCCTTGTGCCAGCTTTACTGGTTTAAATTTGGTTAATTCTTTGGGTTCTATTGTTGCTTTTTGGGAAGGCCTAATAAAAACTTACTTTTACTATGGGGCTTGGTTATTAGTTTGATAATGCGAACTGTTTTGTGTCATCCTTATCATTTAGTGGAGCCTTCTCCTTGACCTCTTTTGGGGGCGGGGGGAGCTTTGTTTATAACTGTGGGTAGTGTTATATATTTTCATTATGGTTTAAGTCAAATTATGTATTTGGGAGTTTTGATAATTGTGATAATTATGTTCGTTTGATGACAAGATGTTATTAGAGAGTCGACTTTTCAGGGGCATCATTCTTTAATAGTTAAACAAGGTATAAAATATGGAATGCTTTTATTTATACTCTCGGAGGTTCTTTTTTTCTTTTCTTTTTTTTGAGCTTTTTTCCATAGTAGTCTGGCACCAGCTGTTGAATTGGGTGTGGCTTGACCTCCTCAAGGGGTTCATCCTTTAGACTCCTTTTCAGTTCCTTTGTTAAACACTGCTATTTTATTAAGTTCTGGGGGTACTGTTACTTGGGCCCATCATGCTATAGTTAGTGGAAAAAGAGAAGAGGCAATTTTGGGTTTGTCTTTAACTGTTTTACTTGGTGTTTTATTCACGGGGTTACAAGCAATTGAGTATTATGAGGCTCCTTTTGCTATCTCGGATTCGGTTTATGGGTCTACTTTTTTTATGGCGACTGGGTTTCATGGTTTTCATGTTATAATTGGGACTACCTTTTTAACTGTTTGTTTGATTAGATTAAAATTTAATCAATTTACTTGTCGTCAACATGTCGGGTTTGAGGCGGCGAGTTGGTATTGGCATTTTGTGGATGTGGTGTGATTATTTTTATATCTTTGTATTTATTGGTGAGGCTCATAGTTTTTAGTGGGTTATTTTAAAAAATTAAGAGCAAAATGTTAAATAATTTTTTTTATATTGTAAATGTATGTGGGAAGAAGGATATACCGGAACCTTGACACTTGGGTTTGCAAGATGCGGCCGACCCAGTGATGGAGGAGATAATTTTTTTTCATGATCAGATTATGTTTTTACTGATTGTTATTGTGGTAGTAGTGTTGTGGTTGTTGGTTGAGGCTTTAAATGGTAAGTATTATGATAGAGATTTGGTCGATGGAACTTTATTAGAAATAGTTTGGACTATAATCCCAGCTGTGATATTGGTTTTTATCGCTTCTCCTTCTTTAAAACTATTGTATTTGATGGATGAGGTTGTGGGTCCGGCTTTAACAATTAAAGCAATTGGACATCAATGGTATTGGTCTTATGAATACTCCGATTATCAGGAACAAACGTTAGAGTTTGATTCTTATATGATTCCAACGTCGGATTTAAATAGTGGTGACTTTAGGTTATTAGAAGTAGACAATAGATTGGTCGTTCCTATTAATACACATGTGAGAATTTTAGTGACTGGTGCGGATGTTTTACATTCATTTGCTGTCCCTGCCTTGGGTGTAAAAATGGATGCGATTCCGGGTCGGTTGAATCAAGTTGGTGTTTTTATTAAAAGACCAGGGACGTTTTATGGTCAATGTTCAGAAATTTGTGGGGCAAACCATTCTTTTATGCCTATTGTAATCGAGGCGGTTTCATTAGAGCGGTACATCAATTGAATATTGTCTTTATCTAAGGAATAGTTTATTTATGAAAAAATAAGTGTATTCTTTCTAATTGTTGGATAAATAGAATAGTGTACTATAAGTATATAATTGTTATCGTTATATTATTATTATTGGGGGGCTGAGGAGTAGTTCTTAATAGAGGGCATTTTATTATAATGATAATTTCTATTGAATTAATTTTATTAGCGGCTTTTTTTTTGTTTTTAATTAATTCTATTGAAGTAGATCTTTTAATAGAACAAATTTTTACAATTATGGGCTTAACAATCGCTGCGGCGGAGTCGGCCATTGGTTTAGCTATTATGGTTGCGTACTATCGAATAAGAGGAACAATAATTTTAAAATCTTTTAGTTCACTGCGGGGTTAAAAAAAGTTATTACGGTGATTTTAGATTATTTTGGTCTTTTCGTTTTATTGGTTTTTAGTGTAGTTCTTTCCGCGCTTTTTTCTGGTGCTTCTTATTTTTTAGGGGTAAAACAACCGGATCGAGAGAAAGTTTCGGCTTATGAATGTGGATTTGAGCCTTTTGGTATTCCAGGACGCCCTTTTTCAGTTCGGTTTTTTTTAGTTGGTATTTTATTTTTAATTTTTGATTTAGAAATATCTTTTCTTTTCCCCTGGTGCGTCCTCTTTAATCAAATTTCCCCTTTCGGGTTTTGAGTTATGGTGGTGTTTTTAGGAGTTTTAACTTTGGGTTTACTCTATGAGTGAATTAAAGGCGGGTTGGAGTGAGAATAGGTGAAGATGTAAAAGCTTTTTAAAAAGTAAATAAGTTGTAAAGTAGAAGAGAAAGTCCTGTCTATTATGTGAATAATCGTGTATCGAAAAAATTTTAATACCAACTCCGGTGTCCGCCTTAATCCATGCGGCGACCATGGTGACGGCGGGTGTTTTTTTATTAATTAGATCTTCTCCTCTTTTTGAACAAGCTCCATTTGCTTTAATGGTTGTAATAATTGTTGGGTCTTTAACGGTACTTTTGGCCGCTACCGTCGGGGTGGTTCAAAATGATTTAAAAAAAGTTATTGCTTATTCGACTTGTAGTCAATTGGGGTATATGGTGGTGGCCTGTGGGATTTCCCATTACTCCATAAGTTTATTTCATTTAATGAACCATGCTTTTTTTAAAGCTTTATTGTTCTTAAGTGCGGGGTCTGTTATTCATGCTTTGTCTGACGAACAAGATATAAGAAAGATGGGGGGGCTGATTAAGTTAATTCCTCTTACTTATATTCTGGTTGTTGTTGGCTCTTTATCTTTAATGGGGTTTCCTTATTTAACAGGGTTTTATTCTAAAGATTTGATTTTAGAGTTAGCCTTTGAACAATACTATTTAACTTTTGCTTATTGATTGGGGGGGTTTTCGGCCTTACTTACCACTCTTTATTCGATTCGATTGGTTTATTTAACTTTTTTATCTAATACCAATTCTAGAAAAGCTATTTTTAGACATGCACATGAGGGTTCTTGGAATTTAGTTTTGCCTTTAATAATATTAGCTTTGGGGAGTCTTTTCGTGGGTTATTTGACGAAAGAGGTGGTTTGGTCTTTTCAAATAACATCTCCTCCAGTTGTCTCTCTCCCCATTAAGTTATTGCCGGTTTCCCTTAGTTTGGGGGGAGCGGTGTTAGTCATTGTTCTTTATTTTTATTCAGTGCCTTTTTTTAAGGTGCCTTCGTTTATAGGCCGAATAAGCTATACTTTTTTATACTCTGCTTGGCAGTTTAACTATGTCCTTAATTATTTTTTAGCAAAAAAGGCATGGAAGGGGGGTCATCAAATTTCATATCGAACTATGGACAAAGGTATACTAGAGTTAGTGGGTCCTAAGGGGATATCTAATTTTTTGATTAAGTTGGCTCGAGGTCTTAGTAACTTACAATCGGGCCTAGTTTTTAACTATGCTTTAGTTATATTAATTGGTGTTGCTATATTCATTTGGGGGGTTATTTAGTTTTTTTTGAGAAAGGTCTTTTGATAAGAAAATTAATCGAGGGGGTTAGGTTAAAGTAGACCGTTAGCCTTCAAAGCTAAAAATGTGGGTGCAAGTCCCGCACTCCCTGATTTAATTAGTTTTGGTTATATTTTAGTCGAAATGCCACAATTAGATACTACCGTGTATTTAACTCAATATAGATGAACTTTACTTGTTTTGTTTTTATTATTTTTTTTATTGGTGTTTTTTGTTTTACCCACGATTAAAATTAATTGGCTAATAAGAAAGTCTGTGATAAAAAGTAAGGCTGTTTTAGGGGGGGATTTGGAACTAACTAAAGAAGTTGTTTTTATTTGGAGGCATGTTCTTCGATAAATTAAACATATTAAATATTTATTTTAGTAATTATTATTGTCGTTTCCCCTATTTGGTTCGGGTTGTTTCTTAGTTTTTTGTTTTTATAATTATGTTCGTTAACGAGAAAAAAAAGTAAAAAAAATGAAAAGTTTATATTTAATTCGCTGGGCGTTTTCTACTAACCACAAAGACATTGGTACGTTATATTTAGTATTTGGGATTGGGGCAGGTATGCTCGGTACAGCCTTCAGTATGTTAATAAGATTAGAGCTCTCGGCTCCGGGGGCTATGTTAGGAGACGATCATCTTTATAATGTAATTGTTACAGCACACGCTTTTATTATGATCTTTTTTTTGGTTATGCCAGTAATGATAGGGGGATTTGGAAATTGGTTGGTTCCATTATATATTGGGGCACCTGATATGGCTTTCCCACGGCTTAATAACATTAGTTTTTGGCTGTTGCCCCCTGCTTTAATATTGTTATTAGGTTCTGCTTTTGTTGAACAAGGAGCGGGTACCGGATGAACGGTTTATCCTCCTCTATCTAGCATTCAGGCCCATTCTGGCGGGGCGGTGGATATGGCTATTTTTAGTCTCCACTTAGCTGGGGTATCCTCGATTTTGGGTGCAATGAATTTTATAACAACTATATTTAATATGAGGGCCCCTGGGCTAACGTTGAATAGAATGCCCTTATTTGTGTGGTCTATCTTGATCACTGCTTTTTTATTATTATTGTCTTTGCCCGTATTAGCGGGGGCCATAACCATGCTTTTAACGGATAGAAACTTTAATACTACTTTCTTTGATCCCGCAGGGGGGGGAGACCCGATTTTATTTCAACATTTGTTTTGGTTTTTTGGGCATCCTGAAGTTTATATTTTAATATTACCTGGCTTTGGAATGATTTCTCAAATAATACCAACTTTTGTTGCTAAAAAGCAAATTTTTGGATACTTAGGTATGGTTTATGCAATGCTTTCAATTGGTATTTTAGGTTTTATTGTGTGGGCCCATCATATGTTTACGGTTGTTTTTAGCCATTGAAAATAGTAATATTTTTGAGCTTTGTCCTGCTATATACTGGCAAAATCTTTTGAAAACAAATGTTTGGCCGACAAGATTTTTATCTTATAAATTAAGGCGGCAAAGATTGGGTTTTCCTAGGGTCAATCAGTGGGAAACTAAGACCCTTTTTGGTGGATCTTTTTTTTTCTGAGAAAGAGGAGTTTTAGGGTCCTTAGAGACTGCATGCAGGAGATTTAGACTTAATAATCAGTTTTTAATTTCGCAAGATTTTTCTTGATGAATGGGGTTTGTTGAGATTGTTGGTTGGGGTTTTATTACCAAAAAAAAGTTTTATGGTGTCAGAGGCTTTGGTATAATGTTTTCAATCTGGCGTAGTGTGGGGGAGGCTCAGCTTCTTTATTACATAAAATGCCGATTTGACAATGGACATGTGGGCTTTTTAAAGTCGAATGTCTCAGAAAGATTTTATCTTATAGATAAAAAGCCTACACTTAGCTTGGGGTTTTTACTGGCTTTTACTTTGGGTAGCTCTCAGGGGGGCTTTCCTGTTGGGTTTTTTGAAAGTTGATTTGTGGGGCAAGTTGATGGCGGGGGTCATTTTATTATTAATATTAAGCATAGTGGGAAGAAGGGTGCCCAAAAAGAAGTCGTTTTGTTTTTTGTAGTGGCACAAGGTCTTAAAGACTGATTCGTCTTGGGGCAACTTAAGGGGGGATTAAGTGGGGGGTGTCGACTTAATAAAAAAGATAACTTTTATCTTTGAGAGGGAAATCAGAGGGGGGTTTTGATTAGGGCCATAAATCTTTTTAAGAAACATTCTTTATGAACTAAGAAAAAAATAGCTTTTTTAAAGTGATGAAAAGTAAATGAAAAACTTTAAAACGAAAGAAGAGGTTGAGATTAAGGTACAGTCCAAGCTCGGATAAGTTCCGACGTGGGGGGGATTTCTACAGTGGTTTCCTTAATATATTAGTGGGATGGATGTGGACACAAGAGCATATTTTACTGCAGCAACTATGATTATTGCTGTGCCAACTGGAATAAAAGTGTTTAGTTGGCTGGCCACTATCTTTGGAGGAACTTTGAGATTAGACACTCCTATGCTTTGGGCAATGGGGTTTGTTTTTTTATTTACATTGGGTGGTTTGACTGGAGTTGTATTAGCAAATAGTTCTTTGGATGTTGTTTTACATGACACATATTATGTTGTGGCTCATTTTCATTATGTGCTCTCTATGGGAGCCGTTTTTGCTATTTTTGGTGGGTTTTATTTTTGAGTGGGGAAAATAACGGGGTATTGTTATAATGAGCTCTATGGCAAGGTCCATTTTTGGTTGATGTTTATAGGTGTTAATTTGACTTTTTTCCCTCAACATTTTTTGGGCTTGTCGGGCTTCCCAAGACGGTATTCTGATTTTGCAGATTCTTTTGCTGGTTGGAATTTGGTTAGTTCTTTGGGCTCTACTATTTCAATAATAGGAGTCATTTTTTTCATATATATTATTTATGATATCTATGTTTGAGAAGAGCAATTTGTTGGTTGAACTGATGAGGGTGATGAGAGTTGGGCTTCTTTAGAATGGGTTCATGTTTCTCCTCCTTTAGTTCACACATATGAGGAGTTACCTTTTGTTAAAGAGAATGTGGTATAGCTAAATGCGTAAACTTTTTATTTGGTTTTAACTGTGTTGGATGCTTATTTGTTAATTGATAGTTTTGTGATTTAATTAGGGGGCCGGCGAGCTCA